TATCCATCTCATAAAAAAAATTGGATTTGTTGTTTGGTGTATTTATCTATTTTAAATCATTGAAATCGTTGATGATTCAATTAAAAAAAAAAAGACTTATCTTTTTTCCTAAGATGATCAAAAGTTGTTTTTAACTATAAAATTTTCTTCGAAGAATGATGTCGAAAAGGGAACTTTCTAAATTTCGAATAAATTTAGAAAGAGAAATAGTTTAATCATTCCTTAGAAGCTGAATCTTTCTCTCCTATTAAGTCACGTGAAGATGCAGAATCAAAAAGAATTCATTTATTCGTCTTATTTTTTATTATATTTTTTATTATATTATTTATTATATATTAATTAATATAATATTAATTAATATAATAATAATATGTTAGACAAATTAATATTAGCGATGGGGTCTTACTAAGACTTCTTCAGAAAAATATATATCCACCTATATCTATAGTATTCTTTATATCTATATACTATAGATATAGAAAGATATAGAAGATATAGAAAATACTATAGATTATGGTGTTTATACATCAGCCCAACCAATGACTATTCATGATTCCATAATTGAATCAATTCCATACCGGTTCTTAGAGGAATGTTATGGTAAAACTTCGTTTGAAACGATGTGGTAGAAAGCAACGTGCGACTTGAAGGACACGATCCGTTGTGGATTTGTACATCCACCATTTTATGTAGGAATGAAGGTGCTCTTGGCTCGACATCATTGGTTCTGTTTCACTAGAACCCCTCGTTTTTTGTTGTCTTGGAATGTAAATAGTCCATGATGGAGCTCGAGTAGAAAGTATTAATTTATTTCTCGGGGCAAGGGTCTAGGGTTAATGCCAATCAATAAAAAAATTGAAACAACTTCGTAAATGTATCTTCGGTATGGAAATCGAAAGAATCCAATTCGAGCAAGTTTAAAATTAAAAAATTTCTTGGAATTGATCAAACTTTTTCGATCCAAAGTGTTTCACGAGGGAATCCATCGTCTTGTAGGATTCTTTCATAGAAATCGAAAAAAGGGTATGTTGCTGCCATTTTGAAAGGATTAAAAAGCACCGAAGTAATGTCTAAACCCAATGATTTAAAATAAAACAAAGATAAAGGATCCCAGAACAAGGAAACACCTTTTAAATTGTCTTAATAACTGGATCAGACTGAAGAATCCGATTTTAAACGAGACAAACAAAAAAAGAGGAAAGACCGCTCAATAAATGAAATTGCCGAAAGATTTTCCTTTGAACTGTTTGAAAGTTATCCAACTTGAGTTATGAGAGTACGAATGCTTTCTTTTTTATTTTCAGGAAGAAAGAAGAAAAAAAAAAAGACTTACATCTTTAATTCATCTTTAATTGATTTGATCATTTTATGGACCCAGTTGTCATTTCTTAGATAGAATTCCATACAGAGACAAAACCTCGAATCAATCATTTTCTCGAGCCGTACGAGGAGAAAGCTTCCTATACGTTTCTAGGGGGGGTGTTGTTCATCTACATCTATCCCAATGAGCCGTCTATCGAATCGTTGCAATTGATGTTCGATCCCGAAGAGAAGGAAAAGATCTTCGGAAAGTAGGTTTTTATGATCCGATAAAGAATCAAACTTATTTAAATGTTCCTGCTATTTTATATTTCCTTGAAAAAGGGGCTCAACCTACAGGAACTGTTCAGGATATTTTAAAGAAGGCGGAGGTTTTTAAGGAACTTCGTCCTAATCAACCGAAATTCAATTAAGGAAATAAATTAAGGAAATACAAAAAAGGGGGTAGTGATTTGTATATAACTTTGTATTACTTTTATCTTCTATTTTTTTGTATTTCCTCCCTTTCCTTTTCTATTTGTATTTATTTATCATTGCTTCCATTGAATTCCGTGTTCTATAACGACAAAACCTCTTATTTTATTGATCTTCTAAATATAAAATTAGGGCATTTCGGGTGGTTTTCCGTTTTTCATTGGAACTCTACTAAAGCTAAAAAAGAAATAAAGTTTGCTTATCTCACTTAACTTGATTGATTCCATTATGGATTCAATAAATCTAAGTAAATTGTAGTTTTGTTTTCCACTTATTCTTTATTTATTCTCCCATCTATACTTTTTTGTATCTATTTTATTTGGATTAGATTTGTAGTGCCAACCCAACACAAGTCCTTTTTTTTAATATTTTTATTGTTTTCAATTGAAATTTCTTTTGTTTTTTTTTTTCAATATTCAATATTTATATTGACAACAGTGTATCGAACAAATATAATTCATTGTGATAAATGAAGTGGATCTATTTAGTTTTATTTTATGTTTTAAATTAATTAGAAAGTGTGAATGTATTTTTTTAGATTTCTTATTTCAATGGTTTTTGGTTGTCTTGTCTAATCTCTTTATTTCTTTTTCTTCGGATTTGGATCTACATACTTTTTTTTCGATATTTTCTTCGGGTTGCTAACTCAACGGTAGAGTACTCGGCTTTTAAGTGCGGCTAGTGTCTTTTACACATATGGATGAAG